GCCGAAAAGGGGGCCAAAATTTCCTAAGTTTTGTTCTTTTAGTTTTAGTTAGGTTCAAGTTTGACGGGAATAATGTTCTACAACTCGCAACTCTTCGATTTTCAAACCAACTCGACGACGAGCTATTATTTGCTTGACTACTCCTTTATATTGGGATGAGTGAAGAGTCAAATGTTCTGGCAATTTCTTCTGGGAGGATGAAGCAAGAGAATTTTGAATGAGAGCTCTGGTTTTTTGTTTATCCTTCGTTGTAATAATATCTTGGGGTTTGCAGCGATAACTTGGGATATCTACTAGACAACCATTAACTAAAATATGTCTATGATTCACTAATTGCCGGGCCCCAGGAATGGTCGAAGCCATACCCAATCGAAAAATTATGTTATCCAAACGCATTTCAAGTAATTGTAGTAAAACCTGACCTGTTGATCCTTTCGTTTTTCCAGCGATACGAATGTATTTAAGCAATTGTCGCTCTCCCAGACCATAATGAAAACGCAATTTTTGTTTTTCCTCTAGACGATTCCGATATTCAGGTTTTTTCCAAGATTCAAATTTTTTGTTGTTCTTTCTCTTTTGACGATCGGAGGGGAATTTAGCCACTTTCCTAGTTAGTCCCGGTAAAGCCCCCAGACGCTTTATTTTTTTCAGACGAGGCCCTCGGTAACGAGACATAAAGACTCCTTTTTTTTATTGAAAATTCAATTGAAAGAATAAACCTAAATTAAGACTGAACTAAATGATAAACGAAGCAAAATCTACTGAAGTACTGTACTACAAAGAAGAATGAGATGAATTGTATCAATATTCAGACTCTTTGGTATTTGGTATATATAGCAAGTCTACTTTTCTTGATTTGTTCCTAACTGCTCGAAGCTTTTGTTTTTTATTCATAGTTGGAAGTTCTTACGACATACTAAATCAGTTACTTTTTGAAAGACGGTAAAGAAGTCTTTTCAATAGTTCATTCCTTCGTGTCAAGGAGACATTCATGTTTTTAAAGTAGCAAATCGAACAAATAAAAAAGCCGGCTATCGGAATCGAACCGATGACCATCGCATTACAAATGCGATGCTCTAACCTCTGAGCTAAGCGGGCTCACATAACAGAAATTTTGCATAGGAATTCCGCAAACTGCCAGGATCTTAGCTAGTCAGAAATCCTCTAGCATCTAGCATATAGAAAGAAGAAATAATCGAAATCGAATTCAGAATGAATCTTCTCTAACAAGAAATCTCAAATAGAATTTTATATCCTTTCTCAATTGAAATCAAATCAAAATCAATCGAATTTCTCTTTTTATTTTCTATTTATATGCCTATTTAATTTATATGCCTATTTATACGAATAGGCTTATAAAGAATCAAGATAATTAAGGATACAATATAGAACAGAAAAAAATGAGACATTCTTCTGGTTTCATTCAGAGCGATAAGACAATAAAGAATCGACCGTTCAAGTATGAAAAACCGCGCATTAAAAATGAGAAGAAGAGAGGTATCTATTCTGTGGTATAGATCCATCCATGTTGAATTGCGGATTCATCAATGCTAGAATCATTTCTGATTGGACTAAATACCCGTTCTCCGATAGATAAAGATAGATAAAAACATAAGAAATCAAATAGGAGTAAACGGATAAACTTTTTAGATATAGAAAGAATCCTATCTAATGAATTCAAAGGTTACGGTATAAGCAAAAATGAAAGAAGAATGAGAAAGAAAAGAAAGAGGGGGAAGGAGATCCTAGTTTCAAAACAAAAAAGGGGGATATGGCGAAATTGGTAGACGCTACGGACTTGATTGGATTGAGCCTTAGTATGGAAACCTACTAAGTGATAACTTTCAAATTCAGAGAAACCCTGGAATCAAAAATGGGCAATCCTGAGCCAAATCCTGTTTTCAGAAAAAAGGGGGGTTCTGAAAACAAGAATCCAAAAAGGATAGGTGCAGAGACTCAACGGAAGCTATTCTAACGAATGGGGTAGACTGCGTTGCTAGAGGAATCTTTCCAAGGAAGGGATGAAGGATGAACCTAGCTACAGACGTATACTGAAATATCAAACGATTCATATTAATTCCTCCCCGAATCCTTCTTTTTTTATTTTATATGAAAAATGTAAGCATTATTGTGAATCGATCCCCACAAATTCAGTGATCAAATCATTCACTCCATAGTCTGATAGATCTTTTAACGAACTGATTAATCAGACGAGAATAAAGATAGAGTCCCATTCTACATGTCAATAGCAATACCGACAACAATGAAATTTATAGTAAGAGGAAAATCCGTCGACTTTAGAAATCGTGAGGGTTCAAGTCCCTCTATCCCCAATCACACTAAAAAAAAAAGGCCCATCCCCCTAACTCTATCCTCTTTTTCATCCGCGGTTCCATTCCACAATATGTTTCTGATTCACTCTACACTTTGTCACCTGGATCGGAGCAGAAATGCTCCTCTGTTATCACAAGTCCTTGAGATGTACGATATACATACAAAA